ACAACAGAATTAAGAATTTCGGATTATACCGAGGAAAAGAAAAAAGAAAATGAGAAAAAAAAAGAGGAAGAAAAAAGAGAAGAATACAAAAGACAAGAGAAAGCACGAATAGAAATAGCGCAAACCTGGGATAGAGTTTTATTTGCTCAAGCAATAAGAGGATCTCTATTAGTAACCCAATCTTTTCTTAGAAAATATATTCTATTCCCTTCAGTGATAATAGCTAAAAATATAGCCCGTATGTTATTATTTCAATTTCCCGAGTGGTCTGAGGACTTAAAAGATTGGAATAGAGAAATGCATGTTAAATGCACCTATAATGGTGTTCAATTATCAGAAACCGAATTTCCAAAAAATTGGTTGACAGACGGTATTCAGATAAAGATCCTATTTCCTTTTTACCTTAAACCTTGGCACAGATCTAAGGTGCCACCCCCCCAGAAAGATCCGCTGAGAAATAAAGAGAAAAAAAACGATTTTTGTTTTTTAACAGTTTGGGGAATGGAAACTGAAGTTCCTTTTGGTTCTCCCAGAAAACAACGTTCATTTTTTGAACCCATTTTTAAAGAACTCAGAAAAAAAATTAGAAAATTACAAAAGAATCCTTTTTTAGTTATACAGGTTTTAAAAGAAAGAATAAATCTTTTTTTAAACCTTTCAAAAGAAAGAAAAAAATCGGTCATGAAAACCATTCTATTTTTAAAAGGAATAATAAAAGAACTTTCCAAAAGAAACCCAATTCCATTATTTGGATTAAGAAAAATAGATGAATTGAGTGAAACTAAAAAAGAAAAAAATGGGGTAATCAGTAATGGGATGATTAATGAATCGTCCATTCAAATTCGATTTATGGATTTGACAGATTCTTCATTGACAGAAAAAAAAATGAAAGATCTAGATGATAGAACCAGCACAATCAGGAATCAAATAGAAAAAATTACAAAAGATAAGAAAAAAGGATTTTTAACTCCGGAAATCAATATAAATATTAGTTCTAATAAAATTAGTTATCCTACTAAACTATTAGCATCAATAAAAAATATTTGGCAGAAATTAAAGAAATTCAAAAGAATAAATGTTCGATTAATCCGTAAATCATATTCTTTTTTCAAATTTTTAATTGAAAGGATATACATAGATATACTTATCTATATCATTAATAGTCCGAGGATCACTACACAACTCTTTTTTGATAATTCAACAAAAATGATCGATAAATACATTTACAATAATGAAACAAATAAAGAAAAAATAGCTAAAACAAATAAAAATACAATTCGTTTTATTTGGACTAAAAAAAAATCAATTTCTGATATTAGTAATAAAAATGCAAAGATTTTATTATCCTCCTTCTCACAAGCATATGTATTTTACCAATTATATCAAACGCAATTTTGTAATTTGTATAAGTTAAGATATGTCCTTCAATATCACGGAACATCTTTTTTTCTTAAGAATGAAATAAAGGATTATTTTGAAACACAAGGAATTTTTTATCCTGAATTAAAACATAAAAATATTTTGAATTCGGAAATGATTCAATGGAAAAACTGGTTAAGGGGTCATTATCAATATGATTTATCTCCGATTAGATGGTATCGATTAGTACCACACAAATGGGGAAATAGATTCAATCAAACACGTATAGTGCAAAATAAAGATTTAAACAAAAGGCATTCCGATGAAAAAGATCGATTAATATTAACTAATTTCAAAAAATTAAATGATTTTGAATTAAATTCATTATCAAATTCAAAATATAACCTTCAAAAATACTATGGATATGAGCTTTTCTCATATAAATCGATTAATTATGAAAATAAGAAGGATTCACATATTTATGTATCACCATTACGTTTAAATAATAAACAAGAGATCTCTTATAATTACAACAAGATATATAAAAAAGGTAAATTAATTAATATGCCAGGAGGTATTATCCCTATTAATTTAGAAGATGATGATATTCTAAATCTAGATAAATTTACAGATAGAAAATATTTGGATTGGAGAATTTTCGATTTTTGTCTTCGAAATAAAGTCAATATTGAGTCCTGGATTGATATCGATACCAATGGTAATAAAAATACTAAGACTGGGTTTAATAATTATCAAATAATTGATAAAATGGATCAAAAAGGTCTTTTTTTTCTTAAAATTTCCCAAAATGGAGGAATTATGGCATCCAACAAAAAAAAAGATCTTTTTGATTGGATGGCAATGAATGAAGAAATACTAAGTTGTCCCATATCAAATCTAAACCTTTGGTTCTTTCCAGAATTTGTGATCCTTTATAATACATATATTATGAAACCGTGGATCATACCAATCCAACTACTTCTTTTAAATTTTAATGAAAATGTTAGTGAAAATAAAAACATCACTAGAAAGAGCAAAAGGGATCTTTTTCTATTTTCATTTTCGAATGAAAAAAAATCGATTGAATTAGAGAATCGAAATCAAGAAGAAAAAGAATCCTCAATTCGAGATAATCTTGAATCAGATGCACAAAATCAAGCGAATCTTGGATCACTTTTCTCAAACCAAGAAAAAGATATTGGAGAAGATTATGCAAGCTCCGATATGAAAAAACGTAGAAAGAAAAAAGAATATAAGAGCAACACGGAAGTAGAACTTTATTTTTTCCTAAAAAGGTATTTACGTTTTCAATTGAGATGGGATGATTCTTTAAATCAAAGAATGATCAATAATATCCAAATATATTGTCTCCTACTTAGACTAATAAATCCAAGAGAAATTACTATATCCTCTATTCAAAGGGGAGAAATGAGTTTAGATATTTTGATTATTCAAAAGGATTTAACTCTTACAGAATTAATGAAAAAGGGTATATTAATTATCGAACCAATTCGTTTGTCTATAAAAAATGATGGACAATTGATTATGTATCAAAGTCTAAATATTTCATTGTTTCATAAGAGTAAGCCCAAAATTAATCAAATATACCGAGAAAAAAGCTATGTTGCTAAGATTAATTTGGATAAATCCATTGCAAGACATCAAAAAATGGCTGAAAATAGATACAAAAATGATTATGATTTGTTGTTTGTTCCCGAAAAGGTTTTATCCACTAAAAGACGTAGAGAATTAAGAATTCTAATTTGTTTCAATTCGAGGAAGAGAAATGGTATTCATAAAAATCCAGTATTTTGCAACAACGTAAAAAACTGGGGTGAATTTTTGGATAAAAGAAAACATTTTGATAAAAAGAAACTAATTAAATTAAAGTTCTTTCTTTGGCCTAATTATCGATTAGAAGATTTATCTTGTATGAATCGATATTGGTTTGATACCAATAATGGGGGCCGCTTCACTATGATAAGGATACATATGTATCCACGATTGCAAATTTGTTAATTATGCGTTTTTCATATATATTCTGTACCATATATGTATGATATATGAAAAAAGGAGTTGCACCTATGTATTGTCTTACCTTCCAGTCTGATACATGAATACTAATTCAATGCATTTATCAATATCCAATAGATCTATAAATGATTAACGGAATCTTCTTATTTTTTCTTTTTTTATTTATTATTAGATTTTGATCCAAAATCTTTTCTCTTTTCTAAATGTAGAAATATATCACCCTTTCCTATTCCTATACGAATAAAATTGAAAAGAAAATTGGATTGATTCATTTTATTTGATAAAATTAGGAGTTCATAAAGAAATTAAGATTATTGTGTATACCAAATTAAAATGACTAGCATTATTCTTACTGATCAGTAAAATCCATTAAAAAAAAAGAGGATAGAAAATCCGTTTTATGGTAAAAAATTCATTCATCTCAGTTATTTCACAAGAAGAAAAAGAAGAAAACAGGGGGTCCATTGAATTTCAAGTATTTCGTTTCACCAATAAGATACGAAGACTGACTTCACATTTGGAATTGCACCGAAAAGATTATTTATCTCAGAGAGGTTTACGTAAAATCCTGGGAAAACGCCAACGACTGCTGTCTTATTTGTCAAAGAAAAATAGAATACGTTATAAAGAATTAATTAGTCAGCTGGATATTCGGGAGTCAAAAACTCGTTAAGTGAAAAAGGAATTTGAATTATTTGATTTTTTTATTCGATCTTGAATTTTAATGAACTTCTTTTCATTTTCAGCAATTCATGAAAGAATGAATCGAGGAATAACCTATGAATGTAACAACTACAAGAAAAGACCTCATGATAGTCAATATGGGACCTCACCACCCATCAATGCATGGTGTTCTTCGGCTCATCCTTACTCTAGATGGTGAAGATGTTATTGATTGTGAACCAATATTAGGTTATTTACACAGAGGAATGGAAAAAATTGCGGAAAATCGAACAGTTATACAATATCTACCTTATGTAACACGTTGGGATTATTTAGCTACTATGTTCACAGAAGCAATAACCGTAAATGGACCAGAACAGTTGGGAAATATTCAAGTACCTAAAAGAGCCAGTTATATCCGAGTAATTATGTTAGAGTTGAGTCGTATAGCTTCTCATCTGTTATGGCTTGGCCCCTTTATGGCAGATATTGGTGCACAGACTCCTTTTTTCTATATTTTCAGAGAAAGAGAATTAGTATATGATCTATTCGAAGCTGCCACCGGTATGAGAATGATGCATAATTATTTTCGTATCGGAGGAGTAGCGGCCGATCTACCTTATGGATGGATAGATAAATGTTTGGATTTCTGTGATTATTTTTTAACAGCGGTTTCTGAATATCAAAAACTTATTACGCGAAATCCTATTTTTTTAGAACGAGTTGAGGGAGTAGGCATTATTGGTCCAGAAGAAGCAATAAATTGGGGTTTATCGGGACCAATGCTACGAGCTTCCGGAATCCAATGGGATCTTCGTAAAGTTGATCATTATGAATGTTACGACGAATTGGATTGGGAAATCCATTGGCAAAAAGAAGGAGATTCATTAGCTCGCTATTTAGTCCGAATCGGTGAAATGAGGGAATCTATAAAAATTATTCAA